TTTTTTTTCAAGTAAAAAAAATTTTTAAAAAGATAAAAGAAAATAAGGATTTGTTAGAATATTCTAACTCTAACAAAAACGACATTCAAGATGATGATATTACGTTATTTTTAAATAAATAGAATTCATCTTGGATTCCATTTCGAAAAAGACATACACAAATTTAGAAGAAATCAGATGAAATTTAATACCATGATTAATAGAATTAATCATTAACTACATCTATATCGTAATACAAACTTTTTTAGTCCTTTTATTCGCGAGGAGCTGGATGAGAAGAAACTCTCACGTTCAGTTCTGTAGTAGAGATGGAATTTCTAATTTAGAAAAAACCCATCAACTATAACCCAAAAAGAACCAGATTTCGTAAACAACATCGAGGAAGACTAAAAGGAATATCTTCTCGTGGGAATCGTATTTGTTTTGGCAGATATGCTCTTCAAACACTTGAACCCGCTTGGATCACATCTAGACAAATAGAAGCAGGGCGACGAGCAATGACACGAAATGTACGACGCGGTGGAAAAATTTGGGTACGTATATTTCCAGATAAACCAGTTACAGTAAGACCTGCGGAAACGCGTATGGGTTCTGGGAAAGGATCCCCCGAGTATTGGGTAGCTGTGGTTAAACCAGGTAAAATCCTTTATGAAATGGGCGGTGTACCCGAAAATATAGCCAGAAAAGCTATTTCAATAGCGGCATCAAAAATGCCTATAAAAACCCAATTCATTATTTCTGAATAGGAGTATAGAATGAAAAAGCTAAATAACATTTAAGGATAAAAAGATTATAAGTTTTCTTTTTTTTTGACAAACAATATTTTTTTACTTCGTCCTTTGCATTAAAAGAAGAGATACAAAAAAAATGATATGATTCAACCACAAACCTATTTGAATGTAGCAGACAACAGCGGGGCTCGAGAATTGATGTGTATTCGAATAATAGGAGCTAGTAATCGCCGATATGCTCATATTGGTGACGTTATTGTTGCTGTAATCAAAGAAGCAATACCAAATACTCCTCTAGAAAGATCAGAAGTGATTAGAGCTGTAATTGTACGTACTTGTAAAGAACTCAAACGTAACAATGGGACGATAATACGATATGATGACAATGCCGCAGTTGTCATTGATCAAGAAGGAAATCCAAAAGGAACTCGAGTTTTTGGGGCGATCCCACGGGAATTGAGACAATTAAACTTTACTAAAATAGTTTCATTAGCTCCTGAGGTATTATAAGATCTAAATATCAATAGTTTAGTATAGGATTAAAAAACTGGTATTGAAATAAAATTAATTAATCGATTGTGTATCACGCATATACCCTTAATAATAAAATATTAAGAATTTAATTCATATATTAATATATAATTCGTCTATATCTATATATAAATAAAAGAAAAAGAACATGTTGATTATATCAAAATTATAGAACAAGAAGGAATTTTAACTTATCATGGGTAAAGACACTATTGCTGATATAATAACCTCTATACGAAATGCTGACATGAATAGAAAAGGTACGGTTCGGATAGGATCGACTAACATCACCGAAAGCATAGTTAAAATCCTTTTACGAGAGGGTTTTATCGAAAACGTGAGGAAACATCGCGAAAGCAACCAATATTTTTTGATTTTAACCCTAAGACACAGACGAAATAAGAAAGAATCTTATAAAACGATTTTAAATTTAAAGAGAATAAGTCGACCGGGTCTACGAATCTATTCTAACTCTCAACGAATTCCACGAATTTTAGGCGGAATAGGGATTGTAATCCTTTCGACTTCTCAAGGTATAATGACAGACCGAGAAGCTCGACTAAAAAGAATCGGCGGAGAAATTTTGTGTTATATATGGTAATCCTTCTAATATAAAAATTAGATATCTGGAATTTACGATTTGTGAAAAAAAGGGGGGGGGGTTGCGTAATAAAAACCCTGTTCAAAAAAGTTTCGGATGTTTTACTTCGAATGAAATTAAAGAAAAAATGAATTAATGAAAGTTTTCTTTCTGAATAACTTCAGAACGGCATGTTTCGATTTTGTTTAGATACTAAAGATTTTTTTTCATGCTTCTGAAAGGATTCGACATATTTTAGGTATACCTATAGGATAAAAATAGGATAAAAAAGTAAAATTTTGAGTAAGTTCTTAGATATAAATAAATTAATCAGGGGACAGCCATTTTCTAGACTCCATAACAAGGATTCAAATGAGTAAGTGGTTTTTTTTAATTTCAACCATTCCTTTCACGAAGATACAATTCAAGATTCAAAAATATCAAGAAACCTTTTTTTCGTCCACCAATAAATATATTCACAGAATTAAGGAATAACAACTATGAAAATAAGGGCTTCCGTTCGTAAAATTTGTGAAAAGTGTCGACTAATCCGCAGGAGGGGACGAATTATAGTAATTTGTTCCAACCCGAGGCATAAACAAAGACAAGGATAATCTTACTAAACGAACTCACGTAAAGGAAACGGCACGTCCAAAGA